TAGTTAGGGATAGTAATGGAGACAGTTATTCTATCTATTTTGATATAGAAAATAAAATTTTTGAGATTGACAGCGATCATTCTTTTCTGAGTGAACTAGAAAGTTCTTTTTCTAGTTATCGCAATTCTAGTTATATGAATAATGAATCTACGAATGAAGATTCCTTATACAATCGTTCCATTTACGATACTCAATCTAGTTGGAATAATCACATTACTAGTTGCATTGACAGTTATCTTCAGTCTCAAATCTGTATTGATACGTCCATTGTAAGTGATAGTAGTGACGGTTACATTTCTAGGTGCGTTTTTGATAAACGTAAAACTAGTAGTGAAGGTGGGGGGTCCAGTATACGAACCCGCGCGAAGAGTAGTGATTTAACTCTAAGAGAAAGGCCTAGTGATCTCGATGCAACTCAAAAATACAGGCATTTGTGGGTTCAATGCGAAAATTGTTATGGATTAAATTATAAGAAATTTTTGAAATCAAAAATGAATATTTGTGAACAGTGTGGATACCATTTGAAAATGGGTAGTTCAGAAAGAATCGAAATTTCGATCGACCCCGGTACTTGGGACCCTATGGATGAAGACATGGTCTCTCTGGATCCCATTGGATTTCATTCGGAGGAGGAGCCTTATAAAGATCGTATTGATTCTTATCAAAGAAAGACAGGATTAACTGAGGCTGTTCAAACAGGCGTAGGTCAACTAAATGGTATTCCCGTAGCAATTGGGGTTATGGATTTTCAGTTTATGGGGGGTAGTATGGGATCCGTAGTCGGGGAGAAAATCACCCGTTTGATTGAGTACGCTACTAATCAATTTCTACCTCTTATTATAGTGTGCGCTTCGGGGGGAGCGCGCATGCAAGAAGGGAGTTTGAGCCTGATGCAAATGGCTAAAATATCGTCTGCTTTATATGATTATCAATCAAATAAAAAGTTATTGTATGTATCAATCCTTACATCTCCTACTACTGGTGGGGTAACAGCTAGTTTTGGTATGTTGGGAGATATTATTATTGCCGAACCGAATTCCTACATTGCATTTGCGGGTAAAAGAGTAATTGAACAAACATTGAATAAAACAGTACCCGAAGGTTCACAAGCGGCTGAATATTTATTCCAGAAGGGCTTATTCGACCTAATCGTACCGCGTAATCTTTTAAAAAGCGTTCTGAGTGAGTTATTTAAGCTCCACGCCTTCTTTCCTTTGAATTCCAATTCAATCAAGTAGAGCGCACTAAGTTCAATTATTTTATTTGTAGCAAACAAAAAAAGTAGTTAGCTTATCCGAATCTTAGCTTATCGGAATCAAAGTAACTAAAAAGGGAGTTTTCTTTGGCGACCTAAGATCTAATTGTAGAAAGAATCAAAATCAAAAGTTGCGTATAACTCTTTTTTTTTTTACCTAGATTCCCGATTACTAATTAAGAAGTCTCTATCAACAAGATAAAAACGTGAGTTCTTCCTTTCGTGAAATTAGGAAAATAAAACGAATTTCATCTTACGTATATAATCAAATTCAAATTATAGAAAAAATAGATATATAGTTTTATATCTTTCTCCATCTCCCGAAAATCCCGTTTTCACTAAAAATCCCGGTTGTGTCGCATTCTAATGAATCTTTCAATAATTTGTAAGAAACTCTTTATTAAATATTAAAATGAAATTCAAAGACAAGAACAAAACACAAAGAAACGAAGAAAAATAAAATGGATTATCATATGTATCTTTCATATAGATAGATGAATAAGTCCATTTATTTAGTTCTACATTCCTTGGACTTATTCTATATACTCACTTAGATACTTAATATCTCTAATCTACGAATTCATAATAATTACAATTATTAATTATAATTAGTATAAATATAAAATATGATATTAAAAAAAAATAAGAACAGGTACAAATAATAAATCGAGGTACCCCATTTTATGACAACTTTCAATTTTCCCTCTATTTTTGTGCCTTTAGTAGGCCTAGTATTTCCGGCAATTGCAATGGGTTCTTTATTTCTTTATGTTCAAAAAAACAAGATTGTTTAGATCCGAGGGGACCCAGTCTCATTCTTTTTTTTTTTTTTAACTTAGACTTGTAGCATAACACAGATATTGATTTCGGAAAAGAAAATATAGTAGAACATGTGATTTCCGCCGAACATAAAGGAAAAAGCTCTTATGTCTGCAGAAAATGATCTATAGATAACTGAATTCTAGCCAGTTTCAAATAGATCAGGATCGCTGGATGCCTAAAATGTAAAGTTGGTGGATCTATATATATATCAATATGTATATTGGGATCATATGAGGGGTATGTTATTATTTTAGATCTAAACAATTTGATGAATTACTCCTAAAAGTTCCCATTAAACTAGTGCTAGTTCACATCAAACTAGTGCTAGTTGATGAAAGTTCATTCGGAAACAAAAAAAGTAAAGTCAAAATCATTTGGGGTATTCTCTCAATTTCAATAAAATGCAATCGGATCAAGTATGAGTTGGCGATCAGAAGATACATGGATAGAACTTATAACGGGGTCTCGAAAACTAAGTAATTTTTGTTGGGCCCTTATCGTTTTTTTAGGTTCATTAGGATTCTTGTTGGTTGGAACTTCCAGTTTTCTTGGTAGAAATTTGATATCTTTTGTTCCGTCTCAGCAAATCCTTTTTTTTCCACAGGGAATCGTGATGTCTTTCTACGGAATCGCGGGTCTCTTTATTAGTTCCTATTTGTGGTGCACAATTTCCTGGAATGTAGGTAGTGGTTATGATCGATTCGATAGAAAGGAAGGAATAGTGTGTATTTTTCGTTGGGGATTTCCTGGAAAAAATCGTCGCATATTCCTCCGATTCCTTATAAAAGATATTCAATCCGTTCGAATAGAAGTTAAAGAGGGTATTTATGCCCGTCGTGTCCTTTATATGGATATCAGAGGCCGGGGGGCTATTCCGTTGACCCGTACTGATGAGAATTTAACTCCACGAGAAATTGAACAAAAAGCCGCGGAATTGGCCTATTTCTTGCGCGTACCAATTGAAGTATTTTGATTTTGAGAAAAGGAACTGGGCGGAAGAACGAATGCTTTCTCGGCAGGAGGGAAAAAACGCAAGAATCCTTTTAGTTTTTCTATAACTAAATGATACTTTAGATGCAGATAAACCATATCTTGTAAATTATTTTCTTTGTCAATCGACCTTTTTACTTGTTTTGCCGCTTATTTTTTTGACCATCACAATATCTTTTTCTCAATTATTCTATTCTTGACTATGGGGAATCGTTGGAATTTTTTTTTTCGAAATACTGGATATTTTGATAGAATAAGGGGTTCTTTCGTCTCAAAATCTCAATAATATTCATTTCTTCAAAGTACTTCTTTCGGCCATTCATCGAAAGGAGACATTTGTTTGGAATTTGATGAATTGAGGTATCTAGCAACACTATTTTGTATTATTTCTTCAGTCGAACTTGAAGTGGAGTCTTAGTCTATTTCTGTATTCTTTCTAGATTCAAAACAAAATCACAAATAAAATAGATTCATAGGTTTGATGCCCTGTCTAGAACTCATGTTTGAAAGAAATATTCGATTACATAAAGTCCGACAAATGGAGTGGGTTAATTAAAAATTAACAGGCGAAAAATGGCAAAAAAGAAAGCATTCACTCCTCTTTTGTATCTTGCATCTATAGTATTTTTGCCCTGGTGGATTTCTCTCTCATTTACTAAAAATATGGAATCTTGGGTTATTAATTGGGCGAATATCGGCCAATCCGAAATTTTTTTGAATGATATTCAAGAAAAAAGTATTCTAGAAAAGTTCATAGAATTAGAAGAAATCCTCTTCTTGGAAGAAATGATCAAGGAATACTCGGAGACATATCTACAAAAGCTTCTTATAGGAATCCACAAAGAAACGATCCAATTAATCAAGATACACAACGAGGATCGTATCCATACAATTTTACACTTCTCGACAAATATAATCTGTTTTGTTATTTTAAGTGGTTTTTCTATTTTAGGTAATGAAGAACTTGTTATTCTTAATTCTTGGACTCAGGAATTCCTATATAACTTAAGTGATACAGTAAAAGCTTTTTCAATTCTTTTATTAACCGATTTATGTATCGGATTTCATTCACCCCACGGCTGGGAACTAATGATTGGTTCTGTATACAAAGATTTTGGATTTGGTCATAATGATCAAATTATATCTAGTCTTGTTTCCACTTTTCCGGTTATTCTCGATACTATTTTTAAATATTGGATTTTTCGTTATTTAAATCGTGTATCTCCGTCACTTGTAGTTATTTATCATTCAATGAATGATTGATAAATGATCCACCAATATTAATCCAATTAGAACGTTTCTTACTTTGTAGTTCTACATAAGTATTAAAAACATTCTATCCGGGGGGTTTTCATACTATTTTTATAGTATAGTATTCCAGTAAAATGATTCCAATAAATAGCAGAATCGTGGATAGGAAACTATACTAGCGACCTACCCAATTTATTGTAGAAATTTTCAGACCAATGATTAGACTATGCAAACTAGAAATACTTTTTCTTGGATAAAGGAACATATTACTCGATCTATTCCCGTATCGCTCATCATATATATCATAACTCAGACATCCGTTTCAAGTGCATATCCCATTTTTGCGCAGCAGGGTTATGAAAATCCACGAGAAGCGACCGGGCGTATTGTATGTGCCAATTGTCATTTAGCTAATAAGCCCGTGGATATTGAGGTTCCACAAGCAGTACTTCCCGATACTATATTTGAAGCAGTTGTTCGAATTCCTTATGATAAGCAAGTGAAACAAGTCCTTGCTAATGGTAAGAAAGGGGGTTTGAATGTGGGGGCTGTTCTTATTTTACCGGAGGGGTTTGAATTAGCTCCTTCCGATCGTATTTCTCCCGAGATGAAAGAAAAGATAGGAAATTTGTCTTTTCTGAGCTACCGCCCTAATAAAAAAAATATTCTTGTAATAGGGCCT